CAAAAATATCGTAAGCTAAACCCGTACTGACGAATAACCAACCCGCAATGAATAAGGAAGGTATAGTAATGCTATGAATGACCCAGTATCGAATACTGGTGATAATATCAGCAAAAGAACGTTCTCCCGTGCTTCCAGACATGCTGAGCTCCTCTTGTACCTTCAAAAAAAAAAGGGGGGTCGATTTCGTGAAAGATGGAATCAGTAAATCTAAAACGACTGATGCTGGATCCTTGTGAGATCGTCAATCTTATACCAAAGGTATATTTAGAGTAGACCGAATCAGTATACCTATCCTTTCTCTAGTGCAGCAACGCAGTCTCGATCAGGACCGAAATGATATGCTTTCTTCCTTGTCTATGTATATTTCTATTTCTTTCAAAAACAAAAAAAAAAATAAGGTTTACATTAGTGGCTTCGTATTCGTAATAGTAATAGAAAGTAAAGATCTTGAATGTAGGAGTTTTAATAATTCATGAGAGATATCATGATTCAAGGATCTCATTATATTTACACAATTCAATTCTATGTTATGTGAAATCTAGAAATTCCTTTCGTTTCGTGGTTTTTCTTAACGTCGTATTTGGATTGAGACTTAGGTAAATGTTTTATTCACATATGTAGTAAAAAAACATATCTAATTTATGTCTTTCATGCCTATTTTTATTAGTTATCTCGGTTTTCTACTGGCTGCTTCAACTATAACTTTAGCTCTATTTATTGGTTTGAACAAGATACGACTTATTTGAAACGAATGAAATTCAATAAACAAACAAGTTGCAAAAATAAAAAAAAAAGTCTCTCTGAATATTGAATTTCAGATATTCTATGATTCCTTTCCGTGTCAATTGCCAATTCCTGGTCATTGAGATTGAATGGTAATTCAGATTAATATTTAGGGAAAGATCTTACTTCTCTTTTTATTCTCTAAAACAAATCGAAATGATTGAAGTTTTTCTATTTGGAATCGTCTTAGGTCTAATTCCTATTACTTTAGCAGGGTTATTTGTAACTGCATATTTACAATACAGGCGCGGTGATCAGTTGGATCTTTGATTGAGTAACATTTCTTTTTTTGATTGACCTCCTCCCAAAAAGAGGAGGTCAATCAAAAAAAGAAATGTTACTTTGTTTTTCAAGTTCTTTTCTTGTGATTCGACATAACATAAAACATAACATAAACACAATCACGCTCTGTAGGATTTGAACCTACGACATCAGGTTTTGGAGACCCGCGTTCTACCGAACTGAACTAAGAGCGCTTTCTTATATCTTATAACAGTATATACGATAACAGTATATACGATTGAAAATGAAAAGAAAAGGATTTGATTTGCTCCCCCCAAGAGGTCTTGCGTACATATGGTATGCAAAAAGGAACGATTATGTCCAATTTTCGCCGATCTTAATTTTACTCAATGAATTCTGGGCATAGGAGGAAGAATAGGTAGGGATGACAGGATTTGAACCCGTGACATTTTGTACCCAAAACAAATGCGCTACCAAGCTGCGCTACATCCCTTTTACAAATTGTTGTACAGTGGCATTGTACAACATCCAATGTCTTGTTTTCCACATCCTTCTTTCTTTTTTCCTCTACCTATATAGAATATTCTTGTCATTTTCTTTTTTAGAAAAAAGAAAATAAATATATAAAATAAAAGAATTCTATATATCTAATATCTAAGACTAAGATGAAACCTAAGGTAAGGTATAAGAGAAGAATGAACATTTATGGGTAATGCTCAGGAAGAGGTAGTCATCCATCTTTTTCTTTTTTCAGGGGTGTAGGGAATAGTAAATTTTCAGCTGTTGGGTCATTGTACATATTAATTTGAGTTAGTAATTCCTAATTCGAATTCTGTTTCGCCAAAAACAAATGATCTTGAACTACAAGATCGGGTTATCTATCATTTATGTATTACAATATCGGACTAGGATTATATATGTATTACAATACAAATAAATAATTACAATAACTAGAAGGAGGATTTTCAATGCGAGATATAAAAACATATCTCTCCACGGCACCCGTTTTAACCACTCTATGGTTTGGGTCTTTAGCAGGTCTATTGATAGAAATTAATCGTTTATTTCCGGATGCCTTATCATTTCCCTTTTTTTCATTCTGATTGAATTCTTGTATTGATATGTGAAGAAATGAAGAAGATTTGAGATATAATTCTACATAACATGGCTTAAATTTCGCTCTCTTTTTTTCCTATCCTAAAGTAAGAAAGAGAATCCTAAAGTAAGAAAGAGAAAGAAAAATGTATTGAACCTTTGCCAAAATACAGTAAATCTACAATAGAATTTTGGATAAAAAAAATGAGGAAAGTTCTAAAGTGAAGTCGATCAAAAATGAAAAGGAGATTTATGGCCAAGGGTAAAGATATTAGAATTCTAGTGATTCTGGAATGTACCAGTTGTGTTCCAAAGGGTGTCAATAATGAATCGACCGGCATTTCTAGATATATTACTCAAAAGAATCGACACAATACACCTAATCGATTAGAAATGAGAAAATTTTGTCCATATTGTCAAAAGCATACGATTCATGGGGAAATAAAGAAATAGATGGAATAGAATGCGTGTGTGATTTTTCCAAGGAACGGGAAGAGGAAGAACTTTACATCTTGACATATATAATACAATAATACAAACCCAATCCTATTTCGGTCGGATCTTAAATGTAAATGAAAAAAAAATAAAAATAGAAAATTCAATTCTATTTAAATAAATACGGGATAAAAAAACTAAAAAAACTATGGATAAATCCAAACAACCTTTTCGTAAACCTAAGCGATCCTTTCGTAGGCGTTTACCCCCCCCAATTGGATCAGGAGATCGAATAGATTATAGAAACATGAGTTTAATTAGTCGATTTATTAGTGAACAAGGCAAAATATTATCTAGACGGGTAAATAGGTTGACTTTGAAACAACAACGATTAATTACTATTGCTATAAAGCAAGCTCGTATTTTATCTTTGTTACCTTTTCGTAATAATGAGAAACAATTGGGGGGGGCGGAGTCGATTCCTAGAGCTATTGGTCTTAGAAACAAAAATAAATAGACATACTCCTCAATTGGTTCAAAACCTCAATCGTAACTCAAGCTAAGATTAATGTTTTGTTTGAAAAACTCTAGAATCCAGATTGGATTCTTGTGTTATAAAAAAAAATAGGGGAAAATCACTTTTTTTTTTTTTCTTGAAAGATATTCGTTTATTTCGACTACTCATCTTCATTTTTTTCTTCTATATTCCCGGAGTGCATTCTCCGGGAAATTGTGTTTTCTGTATAATTCTAGTAGATTTTACTAAGATTCCTTTATTCCTTTATTTATACTTGATTTATTGATAATTTTCTTGGAAATCATATAAAAAAAATTCTTATTTGATAGAGCTATTTGCGCAAGTATTTTACGATTCAAAAGCAATTGTCTCTTATACAGATTGTATATTAATCGACTATAATTATGCGTATAGGATACCCTATCCTCACGGGTTACTGCATTTATCCGAGTGATCCACAAACGACGAAAATCTCTCTTTTTCCTGTTCCTATCTCTATGAGAGGAAACTAAAGCTCTCATTCTTTGTTGAGTAGTCGTTCGAGTAAGTCTTGAATGAGCCCTTATAAAGGTTGATGCAAATAAACGAATTTTTGTTCGACGTCTCCGAGCTGTATATCCTCGTCTAACTCTGGTCATTAAATCAAATGAAATTTTCTTGAATAACTAATTGATTTTTCTTCTTTCAGTCATCCTTTTCCCCCCGGTCTATTAATATAATGACAAAACGTATTCTTCCAATATATGAAATAGAAATTTCAATGGCTTTTGCTACTATAACCTTCCCAACCACGATTTTTTGTTCTTTCCAGGTATCTTGTCTAGAAATAATAAACTCGACTGATACTAAAAAAAAAATATAGTGGATTTTCTCGTTTCTATGGTAACTTCTTAAACGGTGAGGTACTTTCTATACACCGGAGCTTCTTCTTTCATTCAACCCAATGATATTGTGAACGTGTATAGTTCACACTCTTTGGCTCTACCCATCCATTTTTCAATAAAAAACAGTACTAATTCTTTTCACAAAAAAAGCCTATCCACACAGTAACGGTATTGAATTCTGAAAATTGGCTAGTTAGCTGGCCCTGTTAGTCCGTTTTTTTAAAAATAGGAGCATAATCTTTTTGTTTCTTATAAAACTATTTCTTCCGCTTAATGGATAACTAGTTACTACCAATGGAGAATTGCTTCTCACCTCAAATGGAGTGATTGGATTTGCGCCAATAGAAACCATAAATTACAAAACATAATAGATATATTTTCATTTTTAGATAATCATTTAGATAGTTAATTAAATGGCTGTCTTCCACTCTATCTATCCTATTCATTGGTACTAGTCATTGATACTGGAAAAAAAAAATTTCATTTATTTCTTCAAACTCATGATATCAACTGAACGAGTCGCACATACACCCTAGTACAGGTTCCTCGACGCTGAGGACATCCTCGAAGAGCGGGAGATTTCGTGAGATTTCTTATTGGCTGTCTTGCGTTTCTAATAAGTTGTTTAATGGTTGGCATGTCGTGTCTATAGAATCTAATTCTAGATAGAAGGTTGGTTTAGATCAATCTTAACCTGCTGATGGTTGATAATTAAAAATAATTTCTATTCAATATCAAATCACGAAAAATTCGGATTATGAAATGAAATTCTATATTTATACGAAATCTTCAGTATTTTCTTTTTCGACTGCTACAAGATCCACTATGCCGTGAGCTTGGGCTTCTGTTGCTGACATAAAAACATCCCTTTCCATGTCTTCGGATATAACCCACAAAGGGTTGCCCGTTCGTTGTACATAAACTTTTGTGAGGGTTTCGCGAAGCTTCAATAGTTCTTCTGCTTCCAGGATAAATTCCCCTGCTTGTGCCTCATAAAAAGAACAAGCAGGTTGGTGAATCATAACCCTGATAATATTGATATAACAATATGAACGGTTGGTTCTTTTATTTCTATCTCATACGATTGGATTAAAGTAAGGGTGAATCCAAATAACAAGAAGAAAAAATAGAATTAAACAACCGTACAGGCATTTTTTGTACATTGCATACAGCTCCGCAATGGAATTTCTTTTTTTTTGCCTTTTTCAATAGAAGAAATTCTATTGAAAAGAAGAAATAGAACCCATCCGATCTAAGTCTTTAAATGATCCATTCACCACCCTTCTTTTCTCTTTTCATAGTAATAAAAAAAAATATTATGATGGTTCTTTTGCTTTATATATTTCTCTTTCTTTACTTATAAATTTTATTTATTTTATCTCGTCTGTAGTTGTAGTTTAGCAATCCCAAAGTTTCTTTTTGATACGATCAAAGGAGGAGAGAATAATTTTTTCCACTTTTGTACTTTTTATCTCAGAAAATAGAGATAAGAAAGATACTTCTGGTATGGAAGAAAAATGGTTTGTGACGCTGAACTTTATTCTTAACCCATTAACCCATAAGGTCCAATGGGGAAGAACCTTTTGTTCATACTACTATCTCGATACAAAATCTCATGTTAGGAAAAACAATAAATATAAATAATATATAATGATTTGTTCATATCGAACTCGAAATGCCATGCTATTATTACTTATTCTTTTTTTTTTTCTTCATATTCGATACAGCGAAGGCATAGTTTTCCTTTTTTTTAATAAAAACTCATTGGCGCCAAGCGTGAGGGAATGCTAGACGTTTGGTAATTTCTCCTCCGACCAGAATGAAAGATCCCATTGAAGCGGCTAATCCCATGCATATTGTATGTACATCGGGTGACACAAATTGCATAGTATCATAAATGGATATTCCTGGTATTACCCATCCGCCGGGAGAGTTTATGAACAAATAAAGATCCCTAGTATCATCTTCTATGCTGAGATATACCAGGAGACCGACAAGTTGATTCGAGATCTCGCTATCAACCTCTTGGCCTAAAAAAAGTAATCCTTCTCGATGAAGTCGGTTGATTAGGATTAGGGCAAAATGGGTTCCCTTAGGAACCGTACGTGCACCTTTGGATGCATACGGTTCAAAAGAATTGCAAAAAAAAAATCAATGTGTCGATTCCAGTCCTATTTCTTTTCTTTTGTATAACATAATAGGTTTTTTTATAATGAATTGGTTTGCTTTTTTCTTTTTTTTTTACAGAAGTTTTGCCCCCCCCCTATATTAAAAATTAAAATATATTAACTATATTAAAATTAAATATTAAATTATTAAAATTAAATTTTTAAATAAATAAAAAATTAAATTATTAAATAAATAAAAAAAAAAAGAATTTTCTGAACTTATTGAGCTAACTTCTCATTGATGTATTATTTCATCGAGATTCAAATCAGGATGTAATTTTCTTGTTCCTGAATGGGGCACTTTCAATTCTTTTAGGTTCTTGTTCTATTCCGGTGGAAGATTTGTCCGAATTCCATTTGTGCATAGCATAAGGGGGCAAATTTTTTCAGTACCACTTCTTTTTGCTACGACTTTTTTTTTCAATTCGTTTCGTGCCTTTCCCCAAACTATTCGATATATTCATGATATTATTACATTACATTGGTATAGTAGGCAGCTTGAGATTCTCTCTTTTAAGATTCTTCCTATGGTAAGTATAAGAATAGACTATGATACAAATGGTGATCCTGTAATTGTCTAGTAATCATATGTTGATTATAGTAATCAATCCTACAATCCTATTATATTGTATAATATTATTTATTTTGTATATTTATTTTGTATAATTTTATTTATTGTATATCGTGTAACTATATATTTATAGTATATTTTTATATTCTATCTTTTTTTTTTTAGTTTTTTTTTTAGATTTACTTATTTTTTTTTTTTTTGAATTTAAAATTTAATTAAACATAATATGGTAATATGGAATTATGGAATGAATTAGAATAGAATTTAGAATTCTTATTTTAAATTTATTAGTACATTTTACATTCCCATTCTATTACTTTACTCTTACTACTCTTACCAATTTGATATTTTCTGAACGGAACCTGGATACTTTAATTAATACTTTATTTTAATTTTATTAGTCCAAATAAACCATCAATTATTCTAATTGATAATATTGATTCCCAATATGAATTGATCTAATCTAATTGTGCTTCACGCTCCGAATTATTGATGGTTCAATCAATACAATATTAAATATATTCAATATATAAATATATAATATATGGATGGGGGCGAAACAGAGGATACTCGATCGGGAGAGATAACGGGGAAATCCCATATGACCCAATATATCTGACAAGTCGCACTATACGTCAATCCAAACTGCATCTTCCTCTCCAGGACTCCGAAAAGGCACTTTTGGAACACCAATGGGCATTAAAATAAAGAAAAAAAAATGAAGTACTATACTTTAATATGGAAACGTAAGAATGGTTTTATTTTTTTTTTTTCACTTCATCGTCTTTTGTCTTTATTTGAAATTTTTTTTTTTTATTATGTAGAATATTTAATTAGAATATGAATATTTAATAGAAAAAATTTAATTTAATAGAAATTTAATAGATTAATAGAATTATATAGAATTTAATATTTAATATATATAATCTATATATTAAAAATATATTAATACAATTATAATTATATATATTTATATATTTATTATCATTTATTATTTTTTATTATAGAATTATTATTATTATAGATAGAAATATATTTCTATATAGCTGTAAGGTTCATATAGGAAGACAGAATAAGAAGAATTGGAATGAACGGATCGATTGGATCGGGGCAATTATTCGAATGATAGAAGGGTATTTATGCATTCTTTCCCTCAAAATCTCCCATTGCGTATTGGTATTTATCGGGTATAGAATAAGATCTGTTTCCCCTTGTTTTTTAAAATATAAACAGAATTATTCTCTTCTCTTTTTAGTTCAAATTATTTCTATTTTATTTCATTCAAAATAAAAAAGGAAATAAAAAAAAATATTAACTTTTTCCTATACAAAATCTACTGAACAGGTTAAGTATATGGTCTAGTCTTTTCTTTTACAATGTGATAAAGTTACATAATGTCTATTTTTTTTTTTTAGAAAGAGGTATTTACATGGGTTTACCTTGGTATCGTGTTCATACTGTCGTATTGAATGATCCCGGTCGACTGCTTTCTGTTCACATAATGCATACGGCTCTAGTTTCTGGTTGGGCCGGCTCGATGGCTCTATACGAATTAGCAGTTTTTGATCCCTCTGACCCTGTGCTTGATCCAATGTGGAGACAAGGTATGTTCGTTATACCCTTCATGACTCGTTTAGGAATAACCAATTCATGGGGGGGTTGGAATATATCAGGAGGAACTATAACGAATCCGGGCATTTGGAGTTATGAAGGCGTGGCAGGGGCACATATTGTGTTTTCTGGCTTGTGCTTCTTGGCAGCTATCTGGCATTGGGTATATTGGGATCTAGAAATATTCTGTGATGAACGTACGGGAAAACCTTCTTTGGATTTGCCCAAGATCTTTGGAATTCATTTATTTCTTTCAGGAGTGGCTTGCTTTGGCTTTGGCGCATTTCATGTAACAGGCTTATATGGTCCTGGAATATGGGTGTCTGATCCTTATGGACTAACTGGAAAAGTACAATCTGTAAATCCAGCGTGGGGTGCAGAAGGTTTTGATCCGTTTGTTCCGGGGGGAATAGCTTCTCATCATATTGCAGCCGGTACATTGGGTATATTAGCGGGTCTATTCCATCTTAGTGTCCGTCCACCTCAACGCCTATACAAGGGATTACGCATGGGTAATATTGAAACTGTGCTTTCCAGTAGCATTGCTGCTGTTTTTTTTGCAGCATTCGTTGTTGCTGGAACTATGTGGTATGGTTCAGCAACTACCCCAATCGAATTATTTGGTCCCACTCGTTATCAGTGGGATCAGGGTTATTTCCAGCAAGAAATATATCGAAGAGTTGGGGCTGGACTAGCCGAAAATCTTAGCTTATCGGAAGCTTGGTCTAAGATTCCCGAGAAATTAGTTTTTTATGATTACATTGGTAATAATCCGGCAAAAGGGGGATTATTCAGAGCAGGTTCAATGGACAACGGGGATGGAATAGCTGTTGGGTGGTTAGGGCACCCTGTTTTTAGAGATAAAGAAGGGCGCGAACTCTTTGTACGTCGTATGCCTACCTTTTTTGAAACATTTCCAGTAGTTTTGGTAGATGGAGATGGAATTGTGAGGGCCGATGTTCCATTTAGAAGGGCAGAATCCAAGTATAGTGTTGAACAGGTGGGAGTAACTGTTGATTTCTATGGTGGTGAACTCAATGGAGTCAGTTATAGTGAGCCTGTTACTGTGAAAAAATATGCTAGACGTGCCCAATTAGGTGAAATTTTTGAATTAGATCGGGCTACTTTGAAATCTGATGGTGTTTTTCGCAGCAGTCCGAGGGGTTGGTTCACTTTTGGGCATGCTACATTTGCTTTGCTCTTCTTTTTCGGACACATTTGGCACGGTGCCAGAACCTTGTTCAGAGATGTTTTTGCCGGTATTGATCCAGATTTGGATACTCAAGTGGAATTTGGAACTTTCCAAAAAATTGGGGACCCAACTACAAGGAGACAAGTAATCTGATACAAGATTCTTTTGCCATTTTTTGCGTCTATTTTTTTTTTAGTCTTTCTTTATTTCTTTCTAATGAATAATCTAAAATAATCTAAATCAAATAAATCAAAACAGAAACAAAATAGAAAAGCTATAGCATAAAGCTATAAATAACAAAATAAATTGAAATATAAATATATATAAATGAAAAATTAAATAAATAATAAATATAATATATATATATGATTTAATATGATTTAAATATATAAAATAAATTATAAATTATATATGATATATAATCATATATAATAAATTGATATATATATATAATAAGATATATATATATAATAAGATATATATATATAATAAATAGAATATATATAATAATAATATAAAAATAATTATAAAAATAATAATTATAAATAATTATAAAAATAATAAATATATATAATATTAATATAATATTAATAATAATAATATAATATTAAAAATTAAAAAAAAAAAAATATATAATATTAATATATAATACTGATATAGATATATAATCCATAATCATAATATATAATATATATATATATAATAGATCATAATATATATAATATATATATATAATAGACTATACTTAATATACTGAACGTGAAATATATCCATATTTGATATTCATTAAATAATAATGAATATTAGACTTTCTTCTATCTTCTATATTTATTTTTTTATATTATCATCATACATTATATCTTAATACTTACATATATTAGATATATTAGTATAGTATAATACTAATACAATACTATAAATAAAAAAATAAAATATAAATAAAAAATATAAATAAAAATAGTATAAAAAATATAAAAATATATAAAAACTAGAAATTTTAAATAAAAAAAAAAAAAATAATAGAAAAAGAAGATTATAAAGTAAAATATAAAAACATAAAAATAGTAAAATAAAAAATAAAATAAATAATAAATCATAGTAGAATTACTATATTAATTATACTAATATGATACTAATATGTACATATATATTTATATATTATATTAATATATATTTATATATTATATTAATTATTAATTAGTATATTATATTAATATTAATTAGATTAGTAGATTAGTTAGATTAGATTAGTAAGATACTAATTAAGATACTAATTATAGTATTATAGTAGTAAAATCTTATTTTCTTTTTTTTTTTTTTTTTGTTAGTAATATAAAAGTATTATATAATATATAATGATATATAATTTAATATAATTTAGTAAATGATCCAAAATGAATAGGTGTGGAAGCTATAATTGTAAATCACGATCGAATCTATGGAAGCATTGGTTTATACATTCCTCTTAGTTTCGACTTTAGGGATAATATTTTTCGCTATCTTTTTTCGAGAACCGCCGAAAGTTCCAACTAAAAAAATGAAATGATTTTTCATTATTATTATTTCGGTTAAAGTAACGAGCCCCCGATATTGGGGGGGCTCATTACTTCAACTAGTCTCCATGTTCTTCGAAGGGATCTCTTAATTTTTGAGAGGGTTGCCCAAAAGCGGTATATAAGGCGTACCCCGTAAAGCTTACAAGTAAACCCGATATAGAGATGGCGACTAGAGTTGCTGTTTCCATTTTTTAGAAAATTTAAAGATCATAATGGATCACGATAATGTCGTTTATTTACAACGGAATGGTATACAAAGTCAACAGATCTCAATCCATGATAAAAGAAAAGAGGATTTATGGCTACAAAAACTGTTGAGAGTAGTTCTAGATCTGGGCCAAGACGAACTGGTGTAGGGAATTTATTGAAACCATTGAATTCGGAATATGGAAAAGTAGCTCCGGGGTGGGGGACTACACCACTTATGGGAATCGCAATGGCTCTATTTGCGATATTTCTATCTATTATTTTGGAAATTTATAATTCTTCCGTTTTACTGGATGGAATTTCAAGGAATTAGGTTCATAAATACTAGGAAGTTTTCGTTTTTCAATAAATAAAATTATTTTTATTTTTTTTATACTTATTTAATACTTAATATTTAATACTTAAATAGAAGATTATTTAAGACTTGGATTTATAGACCATTTTGGTAGTTTGATCGTGGAATTTTTTTGTTTCGATATTTCATTTCCGGAATATGAGTGTGTGACTTGTTATAATTGATCCTATTGATAATACAGGGAACGGTCCTGTCATCTCAATCAAGATGATTCTACCTCGTCAGATATTTATTCTAGTCTCTGGAGCACGGACTATATAGAATAGATCAAGAAAAGAAAGATTTGAACTATGATTCATACCTATTATTCAGCCCTCGTGACCGGACTAAAAAAAAATTGCAATAGGTCTTTTCTAAATCAAACTATTTTTTTCCTTAAGACTTCTTTTGACCGAAGGAAAACTTTTTCTCTAGATTTGGGTGAGTCATTACATTTAATTCATTGAAGAAGTGATGATCAAATGGTTTGTACTCAGAGAACCTTTGAATTTAGCTTTGACTTTCTTCAATCATTGTGGTTCTAGTATGAATCTTAGGTTTCAATGGATTCCATAGGGTTTCAACAAGAAAATTCCTATCAAAAAAGTAAAAAAAAAAAATAAATCCACATCAAAAAAAAATAGGTAAGAGAAAATTCAAAAGGCCTGTCACGATCAACATAAAAAAAGATGGATGAGCCAACTTGAGATTGTTTTTCTTGGCATTATCATCACAAAGAAAAGATTCCGGATTTTTCTTACTTTGTCCATCAAATATCAAATCTAGTAAAGTGGCTAAGCCACAAGAAGTTTTGAAGTCTCTATTACATATCCGTTGAAACCAGTATTTGTATGTTTTAGCTTGAGCCGTACGAGATGAAATTCTCATATACGGTTCTCAGAGGGGGAGGGGTACCTATCTCAATAAAGTATATGATTGGTTTGAAGAACGTCTCGAAATTCAAGCGATTGCCGATGATATAACTAGTAAATATGTTCCTCCTCATGTCAACATATTTTATTGTCTAGGGGGGATTACGCTTACTTGTTTTTTAGTACAAGTAGCTACAGGTTTTGCTATGACTTTTTACTATCGTCCAACCGTTACAGAGGCTTTTTCCTCTGTTCAATACATAATGACTGAGGCCAACTTTGGTTGGTTAATTCGATCAGTTCATCGATGGTCAGCAAGTATGATGGTTCTAATGATGATCTTGCACGTATTTCGTGTGTATCTTACAGGTGGGTTTAAAAAACCTCGCGAATTAACTTGGGTTACAGGGGTAATTCTTGCTGTATTGACAGCATCTTTTGGTGTAACTGGTTATTCCTTACCTTGGGACCAAATTGGGTATTGGGCAGTAAAAATTGTCACAGGCGTGCCTGAAGCTATTCCTGTAATAGGATTGCCTTTAGTAGAATTATTACGTGGAAGTGCTAGTGTGGGCCAATCTACTTTGACTCGTTTTTATAGTTTACATACTTTTGTATTGCCTCTTCTTACTGCCGTATTTATGTTAATGCACTTCCTAATGATACGTAAGCAAGGTATTTCGGGTCCTTTATAGAGAAGGCAAATCATACATTTTTAAAATTTTTTAATGGATTATATCGGGAAGGGACAAGAGTATTTCATTGCTACAAATATGGATTATTTTAAAAATAAGACATGTTGTTTGGATACTTCTCTTTAACTCTGAAATATTGTTTATTTCATACGAATAGTTGAAGTATATTTTCCAAAAAGAGGATGGATTATGGCAGTGTGTGACTTGAACTATTGATTGGGCCGTGCCGATATATTATCTTATCCGCCACGTTGAAATTCACAACCAAATGTGTCTCCGCATCCAACCATCACGTCAGTCCCCTTCCTATAGTATAGGATAGAAGGATAGATTGGTTCGCTTGAGGAGAATCTTTTCTATGATCATACTCGAATCATCTCATGCATGAACAGGCTCCGTAAGATCCCTAGAATAAGTGATGTGTCATGATCCAATCTTTTATCTATTACACTTTTTTTTTCTTTTTATTTTTTTATTTTATTTTTATATTGTATATATATATATTGTATATATATATATTGTATATATATAGTATATTTGTATATATATAGTATATATAGTTAATAATTTTAATTTTATTTATATTTATATATATTATTTATATTTAAACTATATATATAGTTATATAGTATATATATAGTTTATAATATAGTTTATATATAGTTTATAATATAGTTTATAGTTAATAAAATATAAATTATAGTATTAGTATGTAGATGCATTCATTTCCTCTGCATCGAACCTGATTTATTATACTATCGGAGTGAAATAAGGGATCTAAAGAAGAACAGAGGCTAGACTTGATTAGTAACAAGTAAAAACTTTCTATTTTTGTATGTAAAAAAAATCGAGATGTTGTGGGTATAAATAGCAACTAAAAGTTATGAGACAATCCAAAAAGTACTTGATCATGATCGAATTTATACACCTACTTGGATATTGAGCATTTCCTTGTAAGAACTGAATGCCTTGCAATGAATCTGAATCGTTGATACTCCGGAGAATGGAATTTTCAAAATATTTTTTTTTTTTTACTTTTACATATACATAGAGTTATTCTACATTATATATGTATGATTATATATGTATGTAGAAATGTATGAAATATATATTGGAATTGGAAATATATATTTCCATGTCTATCGATTTTTTTATAGATCCTTTTCTATCATTCTTTTGATTCTTGCTCGAGCCGGATGATTAAAAATCATCATGTCCGGTTCCTTCGGGGGATGGATCCATAAGAATTCACCTATCCAAATAACAAAAAAACCTGATTTGAATGATCCTTTATTAAGAGCTAAATTGGCTAAAGGGATGGGTCATAATTATTATGGAGAACCCGCATGGCCCAATGATCTTTTATATATTTTTCCAGTAGTAATTCTAGGCACTATTGCATGTAATGTGGGCTTAGCAGTTCTAGAGCCGTCAATGATTGGTGAACCTGCAGATCCATTTGCAACTCCGTTGGAAATCTTACCCGAATGGTACTTTTTTCCCGTATTTCAAATACTTCGCACAGTACCCAATAAGTTATTTGGTGTTCTTTTAATGGTTTCAGTACCAATAGGATTATTGACAGTACCCTTTTTAGAGAATGTCAATAAATTCCAAAATCCATTTCGTCGCCCAGTAGCTACAACAGTCTTTTTGATTGGTACTGCAGTAGCTCTTTGGTTAGGTATTGGAGCAACATTACCTATTGATAAATCCCTAACTTTAGGTCTTTTTTAAACAGAAGTATTGATTCAACCATCAAATACCTAGATACATCAATATCTATCAATCTTATTATGATCTATTTCTATTCTACGAATATATGGATCGTGCCGGAGATTAAAAATTCACTCTCTTCTTTTTTTTATTTCAAATAATGAAATAATTCCAATGGATTTCAAATTAAACCTTTTTCTTAGGTAAATTGATTGCAAAATTCTTTTGTAGACTGTACAATATTTGTTTTACATCTTCTATGCGAAAATTTTCTATTTTCATAAGATCTTCTTGACTGTGACTCAAAAGGTCCAATAATGTATGTATATTGTATCTTTTGAGACAATTATAGGTCCTGGAAGGCAATTCTGATTGGTCAATAAAAATACATTTCAATGGAATTCCTTTTTTGTTTTTCTTTCGAGTAGTGAATCTATCTTGAAAAGAAAAAAAGGGTAAAGTAAATTTATTTTCATTTTCCTCGAAATTGATGTCCTCTTCTTCTGCATGTAGAAATAGAAAAGGAATCAATAAATCAATTAAATCACGAGAAGCTTCATAAAGTGCTTCTTTAGGAGTTAAACTCCCATTCGTCCATATTTCTAGAAAGAGTATCTCTTGCTTTTCATTCTCATTATTATAAGAATGAATACTATGATTCGCATTTCGGACAGGCATGGATACAGTATCTATAGGATAACTTCCATCGTAAGACTTGTTTGTGGATTTCATACGATATCCACGATCTCTCTTGATTTGTAATTCAATAGAAAAATCAATTGGTTCTATCAGGTTAGCTATATGTTGTGTAATGTCAACTATTTCTACAGAAGGTGGTGAGATGATATCTTGAGCGGTTATGTATTTTGGACCCCTGACGTAAATGGATGCATCTGTAACTCCATAGAGATTACTTCTCAATACGATTTCTTTCAAATTGATTAAAATCTCATGTACTGATTCTTCAATACCTACTATCGTAGAATATTCATGCAGCACATTCTCAGATTTTGCACGTGTTATACATGTTCCTTCTATTTCTCCAAGTAAAGCCCTTCGCATGGCAATACCAATGGTATCGGCTTGACCTTTCATAAGCGGGGACAGAATGAAACGACCATAATAAAGACGCTTGCTGTCTACTCTTGACTCAACACATTTCCACTTTAGTGTTCGAGTGGATTCTGCTACTTCCTCTCGAACCATACTTTCCATTTTTTATTTATGATTATTTGATCAGATCATTAATTTCTCTTGAAATTTATTGAATTCTTATTTCTATACACGTCTTTTTTTAGGAGGTCGACATCCATTATGTGGCATTGGTGTTACATCACGTATGAAACTTAATAGTATTCCACTTCTACGAATGGTTCGTAATGCTGCATCTCTTCCGAGACCTGGACCTTTTATCATAACTTCTGCTCGTTGCATACCCTGATCCATTACTGTACGAATAGCGTTGAAAGCTGTGGCTTGAGCAGCATAGGGTGTTCCTTTTCTTGTACCTCTGAATCCAGAAGTACCCGCAGAAGCCCAAGAAATCACCCGACCTCGTATGTCTGTAACAGTTACAATAGTATTGTTGAAACTCGCTTGAACATGAATAATTCCTTTTGGTATTCTACGTTCATTTTTACGTGAACCAATACGTCTAGTCTTACGTAAACCGGTTTTTGCTATAGGTTTTGTCATATTTTATCATTTCATATTTATAAGGATCAAATAAAAAGGAATAAGAATCAAAAATTTACATAAAGATATGGAGATATCCATTTCATATGAAATGGGATCCTTTCTTTTTACATGTACATTTATATGTACATGGGTTTTTCTTTTAGAAAGTTCTTGATTTAAAAATGAATTGAGAAGGATTACCCCTGTCTCTGTTTATGTCTCGGATTGGAACAAATTACTATAATTCGCCTGTGCCTACGGATCAGGCGACATTTTTCACAAATTTTACGAACAGAAGTCCTTATTTTCATATTTATCATTCCTTACTTTAATTCTTAATTCTTTTTTTTTTTTGAAACAAAAAAAAAGTTTATTATATTTTTATTTTTGTTTTGAAGTTCGAATTTTTTCTTTATGAAAAGAGTGTTTATGTTTAAAAGAACTATCTAATCATTCGAATCTTTGTTGCGAAGTCTATAAATTATACGTCCCCTAGTTGAATCATAACGACTCATTTCGATTTTGACTCTATCTCCGGGTAGGATACGTATAAAACTGCGTCGTATTCTTCCTGAAATATAACCTAAAATTAGATCTTCATTATCTAACCGAACTCGGAACATACCGTTGGGAAGTGATTCAATAATTAAACCCTCATGAATCAATTTTTGTTCTTTCATTCTAGGTAACCCCCCTTTAAATATAAATATCAACTAATAGATAATAGAAAAAGATTTCTATAATTCATTTATCCTCCCTATTTTACAAATAGTAAGTTCGAGATAAAATTAGGGTACCACAGGAGAATCACCATATATAACACAAGATTTCTCCTCCTATTTTTTCTAGTCGAGCTTCTCGATCTGTCATTATACCTTGAGAAGTAGAAAAAATTACAATTCCCATTCCTCCTAAAATTTTAGGAATTCGTTGATAGTTGGAATAGATTCGTAAACCGGGTCGGCTCATACATTTTAAAATCATTCTATTCCCTTTCTTAGTTTTTCTATGTCGTAAAGTTAAAATCAAATTTTTTTTTTGATTTTCTTGATGTTTTCGAACATTTTCAATAAAACCTTCTCGTAAAAGTATTTTCACAATGTTTTCAGTAATATTAGTAGATGCTATTTGAACCCTTCTCTTTTTATCCATGTCGGCATTTCTTATAGAAGTTATTAGATCGGCAATAATGTCCTTACTCATGACGAACTAGAGTTCTTGGTGCCTCCTCATTTTGATATAATCAACATGTTTCTTTTTGTTTTTTGGTCGATTTCCTTTTTTTTTCTTAAATTATAAAATTAGAAATTAAAAATATATACATGAGACACAATCTATTAATCGAATCTATATTCTATAATATCTATATATAAATATGTATATAAATATGAAAAAAAAATGAAAAAAAAAATAGAATATATTATAAAGACATATTTTACTAGTCTTATTTAGAATTATAAGACTTCGGGTGCTAATGAAACTATTTTAGTAAAATTCAACTGTCTCAATTCCCGAGCAATTGCACCAAAAATTCGAGTTCCTTTAGGATTTCCTTCTTGATCAATGATAACCGCTGCATTGTCATCATATTGTATTATCATGCCGTTCTCACGTTTGAGTTCTTTACACGTTCGGACAATCACAGCTCTAATTACTTCTGATCTTTGTAAAGGCATGTTTGGCACTGCTTCTTTAATTACAGCAACAATAATATCGCCAATATCAGCATATCGTTGATTACCAGTTCCTATGATTCGAATACACATCAATTCTCGAGCTCCGCTATTATCTGCTACATTCAAAAAAGTCTGAGGTTGAATCATTTTATCTCTTATTTCAATCCAAGGGATAAGAAAAAAAAAAAGAAATATTGTCTGTCCAGAGATAAAGCAATCCATCGTCGTTTTTCATTCTAAATATTCCTTTCCTTTTGTTTACTTATCCTGAAATAACAAATTGAGTTTGTATTGGCATTTTGGACGCAGCGATTCCCATAGCTGTTCTAGCTACAGTTTCTGATACTCCACTTATTTCATAAAGTATTCGTCTCGGTTTAACAACGGATACCCAATATTCTGGTGACCCTTTCCCCGAACCCATACGTGTTTCTGTAGGTCTTACTGTAACAGGTTTGTCGGGAAAGATCCGTACCCATATCTTTCCACCACGACGTGCATATCGTGTTATTGCCCTTCGTCCTGCTTCTATTTGTCTAGCTGTAATCCAAGCGGGTTCAAGTGCTTGAAGAGCGTATCTGCCGAAACAAATATGATTGCCTCGCCAAGATATTCCCTTCATTCTACCTCTATGTTGTTTACGAAATCTAGTTCTTTTTGGGTTATAGTTGATGTTTTTTTTTCTGAATTACATCTCTACTGCAGAACCGGACATGAGAGTTTCTTCTCATCCAGCTCCTCGCGAATGAAATGATTCAGTAATCTTACATATACACATGATCTTTATGTATTTCATGCCATCAGAATAAGGAATATACTAATTTTTCTTTTTTAATAAAGTTATCCAATAAAAAAGGTTTCGCGGGCGAATATTGACTCTTTCTTCCTTTATTTTTATTTGTTTTTTTATTTATAAATTCATAGCCATTCAATCCTTTTTTTGGTTCATTCCGCCATCCTACTCAATGAATCATTAGGATTTATTTGTTTTCAATCAAATCTTATGTAGTCATAGGTTACATCGTTTCCATAACTTCTTCATTAATGCTTAGGTTTGAACTCTGCAATGGAGCTCCCAACAAAATTGGTTATTTGTTTCCGAGCTAATCTCCTCAGTTTTTTTAACCCAAAGCTCGATTCGATTATTCATCGATTTTCTATATTTTCTATTTTTATTTTATATCGATATGATATCTATATGATTTATTAATATATTATATTGTTTAATATATTGTATTGATTTTTTTTTTTAATTTTAATTATTAATATTTTATTATTTTATTTATTAATAATATATTTTTATTATTAAATATATATTATTAATTATTAATAATTAATATGTTTTTATTGATTATTGATTATATTGATTAAATCATATCTATTGATATTGATGCTTTATTACACTGCCTTTTATTTTATTGGGTGATTTTTCATAAACCATACATATTAGATTGGAATCATATATCATTGAGATCTTTATTATCTCTTTCTATCATCTTTCCTTTTTTTGACATCCCTCTTTTTGTTTTACATATTTTTTTTTTTCATTTCACATTTCAGTTGCTACAACTATATGATTGATTCAGTCATATAGTGACTCTTTCTTGGGATATTGACAATACGAAGCAAGAAGTTGGTTATTAGTTTTTTTTTTTCAATCTCAACTCTAAAGAAAAAACTAACGAGTCACACACTAAGCATAGCAATTATACTAAATGGGGGGTAAATCAAATTTTTATTCAACCTTATAGAATTAGTTATTCAACCTTATAGAATTAGTTATTCAACCTTATAGAATTAGAATTCTTCGTCTTTCTTTGATTAATATAAATTAGAAATTAGACGAAAGAAAAATATGGAGAGTTTCCAAAATCTTTTTATCGGTGAGTAGAATGGCGAGATAAAGAAAGGTTTATTATTCTTCTTCTTGGTTTACAAATATCCAAATTTTTATACCTAAGGCTCCATAGATAGTTCGAATTGTATGGGAACAGTGATCAATTTTAGCGCGAATTGTTTGTGAAGGAACTCTACCCTCCCTGATCCATTCGACACGTGCAATCTCTTTTCCGTCGATACGCCCCGCAATTTGTACTTTAATTCCTTTTGTATTTGTTTGTTCAGTTAATTCAATAGTTTTTTTCATTGCCTTTCGAAACGAAACCCTATTTTTTAATTGTAAGGTTATATATTCTGCAAGAATATTAGGTTCTCTATAAGGTTTTTCAATCCTTGTGATAGCAATGTTGAGTCTCCGGTTTACAGAATGAAATTCTTTTTGTACATTCATCTGTAATTCTTCGATTCCCCGCATTTGTACTTCTATTAAAAAATTGGGAAATCCAATATAGATTGTAACCTGAATTAAATCTATTCTTTTTTGAATTTGTATATGGGAAATTCCTTCGAAACCTGAGAATATTCTTTTCTTTTTTTGTACATAGTTCTTAATACAATTTCGTATTCTTTCATCTTCTTCTAGACCTATGGAAAAATATTTTGGTTGTGCAAACCAAAAAGAATGATGACTCTGGGTTGTTCCAAGTCGGAAACCAAGTGGATTTATTTTTTGTCCCATATTTTTCTATTTTATTATTTTAAATATTTATTCATATTTCGAATTTCTATTCGAAAATGAATAAAATAAATTATGGATTCATCTTGTAGTATAAAGTAGTATAAAGAGAATTTCTATTTTTCTTTTAATTTGAAAACAATTTTTATATGACAAGTGTGTTTTTTTATCAGATAACTACGTCCTTGAGCTCGGGCTTTTACCTTTTTCACAATAGAACCTCTATTGACTTCAGCTTTACTAATGAATAAATCAGTTTCGTTCAAACCCATATTTTGACTAACATTTGCTGCTCCAGAATAAACTAATTTTAAAATTATATAAGATGCACGATAAGGCATTAGTTCCAGTATCATGAGAGTTTCCTCATAAGAACGTCCTCGAATCAGATTAATTATTCTTTGTGCTTTCGAAACAGACATACATATATGTTGAGCTAACACTTTTGCTTTTCTATCTGAATTTTCGTTCTTTATCATAAAAGAAAGTTCTCCCCCGCCAATGAATGAAATGAATGATAAGTGCCTAGGTTCAGTATAGTATAAGATATAAGATAAGTAAGAAAAGTCTAAGTCTTAGTATACTATCAAAAGAAAATTCAAATACTATACTCTACTCTTAGTATAATACTATTAATACTATAAGTAGTATAATACTATTAATACTATAAGATAAAGTAATACTATAAGATAAAGAGTCTTAAACTCTTATATCTTATATTAAGATAAGACTTTTTCACATGAATACTTAGTAGAGTAGAACGACTAACGACGAGATTTATTATCGTTTCTCGCGTGTTTCGCAAAAGTTATAGTAGGTGCGAATTCTCCCAATTTGTGACCGACCATACGATCTGTTATAAAAATAGGTAAATGTTCCTTTCCATTATGAATAGCGATTGTATGGCCAATCATTGTGGGTATAATGGTAGATGCCCGAGACCAAGTCACTATTATTTCTTTCTCCTTCCTCATGTTGAGTTTTTCCATTTTTCCCGCTAAATGATTAGCTACAAAAGGATTTTTTTTTAGTGAACGTGTCACGGCTGATTACTCCTTTTTAAAAATTTTTGAAATTGGCATTCTATGTCCAATATATCGATCTGAATCTTAAGTATGAAGGTAAGAATAAATACAATAAAATATTGATGAATGAAAAAAAGATAAAATCCTTTAGCTAGATAAGGGAAGGGGCGGATGTAGCCAAGTGGCTCAAGGCAGTGGATTGTGAATCCACCATGCGCGGGTTCAATTCCCGTCGTTCGCCCATCACATTATTTCCAATTCCCAAGATTGGATTTTCAATCTTCCTATTTACGGCGACGAAGAATAAAACTATCACTATATTTGTTTCTTTTCCTACTTCTTCTTCCAAGCGCAGGATAACCCCAAGGGGTTGTGGGTTTTTTTCTACCAATTGGGGCTCTCCCTTCACCGCCCCCATGGGGATGGTCTACAGGGTTCATAACTACTCCTCTTACTACAGGACGCTTACCTAGCCAACACTTAGATCCGGCTCTACCCAAACTTTTTTGGTTCACCCCAATATTACCCACTTGTCCGACTGTTGCTAAGCAGTTTTTGGATATCAAACGGACCTCCCCAGATGGTAATCTTAATGTGGCTGATTTACCCTCTTTTGCAATCAGTTTCGCTACAGCGCCTGCTGCTCTAGCTAATTGTCCACCCTTTCCAAGTGTGATTTCTATGTTATGTATGGCCGTGCCTAAGGGCATATCGGTTGAAGTAGATTCTTCTTTTTTATCAATAAAAACCCCTTCCCAAACTGTACAAGCTTCTTCCAAAGCATACGGCTTTCTAGATGTATATGATGATATCTAGACAGATGGATCTTATATGAATCGTATGATGAAGTACCACATGAGTGGATATATAGGAATCCAAATCTGCCGAATCACTCATGTTATGATCTTCTACATCCTAGGTCTCCCCGTTCCGTCATCTGGCTTATGTTCTTCATGTAGCATTCAGACCGAATGACTCTATGAAATTACGTCGATACTTCCACATATTACGGGTAACGTAGGAGACATCTCTATTTTTCCCCGGGGGGTCTTTATAATTACCGCTGCTTAGCTTTCAATTCGCCTCTGACCATCAAATGAAATGTGAATAACCCGTCCTCCTCTCTTTGAAACGGGGGGCGCTTCCGGTTCTGTGCGCGCTTCAAACAATTTTGTCTTCTCCATATTACCATATCTCTAGAGTCAATAATTTTCTATGAGGAACTACTGAACTCAATCACTTGCTGTCGTTACTCAACAGTTTTCAGTTGAGGGCTATCCCGTAGAGGTACTCCAATTGGATCAGTGATCGATTTCTAGGTTTCGTCGTAAACCTAATTGGTTACTTCCAATTACGTAAATCAATAGTTCAAACCGCACTCAAAGGTAGGGCATTTCCCATTGATATAGGAACTTCTGTACCAGAAACAATGGTATCTCCAATTATAGCCCCTCTGGGATGTAAAATATATCTCTTCTCACCATCCCCATAGTGTATGAGACAAATGTATGCATTTCGATTAGGGTCGTATTCTATGGTTACGATTCTACCAGATATCTCTTTTTCATTCCGTCGAAAATCGATTTTACGGTATAGACGCTTATGACCTCCCCCCCTATGCCCTGCGGTAATGATCCCTCTGGCATTACGACCTTTACCACAACGATGCTGTCCATAGATCAAATTATTCCGTGCATTGGATTTCACTTGACTGTCTACGGCTCCATTGCGTGTGCTCAGGGTAGAAGTTTTGTATAAATGTATTGCCGTGTTATTAAGTCTTTTGCTTTAAGTTCTTTTCTCTATAAGAGGTGGAATAGAATAACCCGGTTGAAGCGTAATGATCATGCGTCTGTAATGTATTGTATGTCCCACAATAGGTCCCATCCTTCTACCCTTTCCCGGGAGTCGATGACTATTCATAGCTATTACCTTGACATCAAAGAAGAGTTCGACCCAATGCTTTATTTCTGTCCTAGTTGATCCTGATTCGACATTAGAAGTATATTGATTGTTCCCCAATAACCGAATACTTTTTTCTGTAAATACTGCATATTTGATTCCATCCATTTTCTTCCCTATGAGTTCCAGTATCGATAAGAATTCTAGTTCTTACTGTTCATATGGTATAAATATACCATACCAATTCGTTATGTATGGATGATGCGATTCCATTGATACAGAGCCAATTCCAATAGACTTATTGAATGTTCCGTTCCCATTGGCGTGCATCCAGCAGGAATTGAACCTACGAATTTGCCAATTATGAGTTGGGCGCTTTAACCATTCAGCCATGGATGCTTAAAAGGGATCCTCGTACATCGTGAATAACCAAATTCCAATTCCAATTGAAATGAAATCTTTAGGAGAAATCAATGAAACGACATCAATTCAAATCCTGGATCTTCGAATTGAGAGAGATATTGAGAGAGATCAAGAATTCTCACTATTTCTTAGATTCATGGATAAAATTCGATTCGGTGGGATCTTTCACTCACATTTTTTTCCACCAAGAACGTTTTATGAAACTCTTTGACCCCCGAATTTGGAGTATCCTACTTTCACGTGATTCACGGGGTGCAACAAGCAATCGATATTTCACGATCAAAGGTGTAGTACTGCTTGTAGCAGCGGTCCTTATATTTCGTATTAACAATCGAAAGATGGTCGAAAGAAAAAATCTCTATTTGATGGGGCTTCTTCCTATACCTATGAATTCCATTGGACCCAGAAATGAGACATTGGAAGAATCTTTTTGGTCTTCCGATAGAAATAGGTTGATTGTTTCGCTCCTGTATCTTCCAAAAGGGAAAAAGATTTCTGAGAGTTGTTTCATGGATCCGCAAGAGAGGACTTGGGTTTTCCCAATAAAGAAGAAGTGTATCATGCCTGAATCTAACCGGGGTTCGCGGTGGTGGAGGAACCGGATCGGAAAAAAGAGGGATTCTAGTTGGCAGATATCTAATGAAACCGTAGCTGGAATTGAGATCTCATTCAAAGAGAAAGATAGCAAATATCTGGAGTTTCTTTTTTTATCCTATACGGATGATCCGATCCGCAAGGACCATGATTGGGAATTGTTTGATCGTCTTTCTCCGAGGAAGAAACGAAACATAATCAACTTGAATTCGGGACAGCTATTCGAAATCTTAGGGAAAGGCTTGATTTGTTATCTCATGTCTGCTTTTCGTGAAAAAAGACCAATTGAGGGGAAGAGTTTCTTCAAACAACAAGGAGCTGGGGCAACTATGCAATCCAATGATATTGAGCATGTTTCCCATCTCTTCTCGAGAAACAAGTGGGGTATCTCTTTGCAAAATTGTGCTCAATTTCATATGTGGCAATTCCGCCAAGATCTCTTCGTTAGTTGGGGGAAGAATCAGCACGAATCGGATTTTTTGAGGAACGTCTCGAGAGAGAATTGGATTTGGTTAGACAATGTGTGGTTGGTAAACAAGGATCGGTTTTTTAGCAAGGTACGGAATGTATTGTCAAATATTCAATATGATTCCACAAGATCTATTTTTGTTCAAGTAACGGATTCTAGCCAATGGAAAGGATTTTATTCTGATCAATCCAGAGATCATTTCGATTCCGTTAGAAATGAGGATTCAGAATATCACACATTGATCGATCAAACAGAGATTCAGCAACTAAAAGAGAGATCGATTCTTTGGGATCCTTCCTTTCTTCAAACGGAACGAACAGAGATAGAATCAGATCGATTCCCGAAATGCCTTTTTGGATCTTCCTCCATGTCCTGGCTATTCACGGAACCTGAGAAGCGGATGAATAATCATCTGCTTCCGGAAGAAATCGAAGAATTTCTTGGGAATCCTACAAGATCAATTCGTTCTTTTTTCTCTGACAGATGGTCAGAACTTCATCTGGGTTCGAATTCTACCGAGAGGTTCACTAGAGATCAGAAGAATAAAAAACAAGATGTTTCTTTTGTCCCTTCCAGGCGAGCGGAAAATAAGGAAATGGTTGATATATTCAAGATAATTACGTATTTACAAAATACCGTCTCAATTCATCCCTCGGAACCATATCACATCCCGGATCTGGTTCCGAAGGATGAGCCGGATATGGACAGTTCCAATAAGATTTCATTCTTGAACAAAAATCCATTTTTTGATTTCTTTCATCTATTCCATGACCGGAACAAAGGGGGATACGCGTTACACCACGATTTTGAATCAGAAGAGAGATTCCCAGAAATGGCGGATCTATTCACTCTATCAATAACCGAGCCTGATCTGGTGTATCATAGGGGATTTGCCTTTTCTATTGATTCCTACGGGTTGGATCAAAAAAGATTCTTGAATGAGGTATTCAACTCCAGAGATGAATCGAAAAAGAAATCTTTATTGGTTCTACCTCCTCTTTTTTATGAGGAGAATGAATCCTTTTCTCGAAGGATCAGAAAAAAATCGGCCCGGATCTACTGCGGGAATGATTTGGAAGATCCAAAACTAAAAACAGCGGTATTTGCTAGCAACAACATAATGGAGGCAGTCAATCAATATAGATTGATACGAAATCTGATTCAAATCCAATATAGCACCTACGGGTACATAAGAAATGTATCGAATCGATTCTTTTTAATGAATAGATCCGATCGCAACTTCGAATATGGAATTCAAGGGGATCAAATAGGAAATGATACTCTGAATCATATAACTATAATGAAATATACGATCAACCAACATTTATCGAATTTTAAAAAGATTCAGAAGAAATGGTTTGATCCTCTTATTTCTCGAACTGAGATATCCATGAATCGGGATCCTGATGCATATAGATACAAATGGTCCAATGGGAGCAAGAATTTCCAGAAACATTTCGTTTCTGAACAGAAGAATCGTTTTCAAGTAGTGCAAGTAGTGTTCGATCGATTATGTATTAATCAATATTCGATTGATTGGTCCGAGGCTATCGACAAAGAAGATTTGTCTAAGCCACTTCGTTTCTTTTTGTCCAAGTCACTTCCCTTTTTGTCCAAGTTACTCCCCCTTTTCTTTGTGAGTATCGGGAATATCCCCATTCATAGGTCCGAGATCCACACCTATGAATTGAAAGGTCCGAATGATCAACTCTGCAATCAGTTGTTAGAATCCATAGGTGTTCAAATCGTTCATTTGAAGAAATTGAAACCCTTCTTATTGGATGATCATGATACTTCGCAAAGACCGAAATCCTTGATCAATGGAGGAACAATATTACCATTTTTGTTCAAAAAGATACCAAAGCGGATGATTGACTCATTCCATACTAGAAAGAATCGCAGGAAATCCTTTGATAACACGGATTCCTATTTCTCAATGATATCCCACGATCGAGACAATCGGCGGAATCCCGTGAAACCATTTCATAGAAGTTCATTGATATCTTCTTTTTATAAAGCAAATCGACTTCGATTCTTGAATGATCCACATCACTTCTGGTTCTATTGTAACAAAAGATTCCCCTTTTATGTGGAAAAGACCCGTATCAATAATTATGATCTTACATATGGGCAATTCCTCAATATCTTGTCCATTCGCAACAAAATCTTTTCTTTGTGTGTCGGTAAAAAAAAATCTCTTTTTTTGGAGAGAGAGACTATTTCACCAATCGAGTCACAGGTATCTGACATCTTCATACCTAACGATTCCCCACAAAGTGGTGATGAAACATATAACTTGTACAAATCTTTCCATTTTCCAATTCGATCCGATCCATTCGTTCGTAGAGCTATTTACTCGATCGCAGACATTTCTGCAACACCTCTAACAGAGGAACAACCAGTCAATTTGGAAAGAACTTATTGTCAGCCTCTTTCAGATATGAATCTATCTGATTCAGAAGGGAATAACTTGCATCAGTATCTCCGTTTCAATTCAAACATGGGTTTGATTCACATTCTATGTTCTGAGAAATATTTACCATCCGGAAAGAGGAAAAAACGGAGTCTTTGTCTAAAGAAATGCGTTGAGAAAGGGCAGATGTATAGAACCTTTCAACGATATTTTTCAAATCTCTCAAAATGGAATCTGTTCCAAACATATATGCCATGGTTCCTTACTTCGACAGGGTGCAAATATCTCAATTTCACCCTTTTAGATACTCTTTCAGACCTATTGCCGATGCTAAGTAGCAGTCAAAAATTTGTATCCATTTTTCATGATATGATGCATGGATCAGATATATCAGGGCCAATTCCTCAGAAGATTCTTCCACAATGGATTCTGATAAGTGAGATTTCGAATCAATGTTTACAGAATCTTCTTCTGTCCGAAGAAATGATTCATCGAAATAATGAGTCACCCTTTCCATTGATATGGGCACATCTGAGATCAACAAATGCTCGGGAGTTCCTCTATTCAATTTCAATCTTTTTCCTTCTTCTTGTTGCTGGATATTTGATTCGTATACATCTTCTCTTTGTTTCCCGAGCCTCTAGTGAGTTACAGACAGAGTTAGAAAAGATCAAATCTTTGATGATTCCATCATGTATGATGGAATTTCGAAAACTTCTGGATAGGTATCCTACATCTGAACTGAATTCTTTCTGGTTAAAGAATCTCTTTCTAGTTGTTCTGGAACAATTAGGAGATTCTCTGGAAGAAATACGGGGTTCTGCTTCTGGTGGCAACATGCTATTGGGTGGTGGTCCCGCTTATGGGGTCAAATCAATACGTTCTAAGAAGAAATATTGGAAGATCAATCTCATCGATCTTGTAAGTATCATACCAAATCCCATCAATCGAATCATTTTTTCGAGAAATACGAGACATCTAAGTCGTACAAGTAAAGAGATCTATTCATTGATAAGAAAAATAAAAAACGTGAACGGTGATTGGATTGATGAGAAAATAGAATTCTGGGTCGCGAACAGTTATTCGATTGATGATGAAGAAAGAGAATTCTTGGTTCAGTTCTCCACCTTAACGACAGAAAAAAGGATTGATCAAATTCTATTGAGTCTGACTCATAGTGATCATTTATCAAAGAATGACTCTGGTTATCAAATGATTGAACAACCGGGATCAATTTCCTTACGATACTTAGTTGACATTCATCAAAAGGATCTAATGAATTATGAGTTTAATAGATCCTGTTTAGCAGAAAGACGGATATTCCTTGCTCATTATCAGACAATCACTTATTCACAAACCTTGTGTGGGGCTAATAGTTTTCATTCCCCATCTCCCCATGGAAAACCCTTTTCGCTCCGCTTAGCCCTATCCCCTTCTAGAGGTATTTTAGTGATAGGTTCTATAGGAACTGGACGATCCTGTTTGGTCAAATACCTAGCGACAAACTCCTATGTTCCTTTCATTACGGTATTTCCGAACAAGTTCCTGGATGACAAGCCTAAAGATTATCTTATTGATGATATCGATATTGATGATAGTGACGATATCGATATTGATGATAGTGACGATATTGATGATAGTGATGATGACCGTGATATTGATACGGAGCTGCTAACTATGACGAATGTGCTAACTATGTATATGACGCTGAAAATAGACCGATTTGATATCACCCTTCAATTCGAATTAGCAAAAGCAATGTCTCCTTGCATAATATGGATTCCAAACATTCATGATCTGTATGTGAATGAGTCGAATTACTTATCCCTCGGTCTATTAGAGAACTATCTCTCCAGGGATTGTGAAAGATGTTCCACTGGAAAGATTCTTGTTATTGCTTCGACTCATATTCCCCAAAAAGTGGATCCCGCTCTAATAGCTCCGAAGAAATTAAATACATGCATTAAGATACGAAGGCTTCCTCTTCCACAACAACGAAAGCACTTTTTCATTCTTTCATATACTAGGGGATTTCACTTGGAAAAGAAGATGTTCCATACTAACGGATTCGGGTCCATAACCATGGGTTCCAATGCACGAGATCTTGTAGCACTTATCAATGAGGCCCTATCGATTAGTATTACACAGAAGAAATCCATTATAGAAACTAATACAATTAGATCAGCTCTTCATAGAAAAACTTGGGATTTTCGATCCCAGATAAGATCGGTTCAGGATCATGGGATCCTTTTCTATCAGATAGGAAGGGCTGTTGCACAAAATGTACTTCTAAGTAATTGCCCCATAGATCCTATATCTATCTATATGAAGAAGAAATCATGTAAGGAAGGGGATTCTTATTTG